AAAGATATCCAAAATTATATAGAAATCACTATCCTACCCTTAGTTTTTATTTCCTTAATTTAATTGAATTTCGCTTGATTAGGGCAAAGTTCCTTAAAAACCTCTGCCTTTTTTAAAATATCCTGAACAGTTCCTGTAGGCTGAGCGCCTTTTTCAAGGAAATAGAGAATAGCGGGAACGTTTAAATAAGTTTGATTCTTGATCGGATCATAAAAACCCACTTTCCGAAGATCTCTTCCTTCTCTTCGGGATCGAACATCAATTGCAACGATTCGATAGACGGCTCATCGGGATAGATGTAGATGAAAAAGAACCCCCCCCCCCCCTAGAACCGTATAGGAAGTTTTCTCTTCGTACGGCTCGAGAAAAAATGATTCGAAGTTTTGTCTATGGATAAAATTCTAATAAATAGGAAAGGAATCCGTAAAATAAATTAGAAAATAAATTAGCCTATAATTTAACTCATATTTATTTAGCACCCTTCCTGAAAAAATAAAAAATCATTTGTACTCATAACTCAAGTTGAATAATTCTCAAATATCTTAAAGATTTTTATTTAAGATATTTTTTATTGAGTGGTCTTTAACCCCCCTTTTGTCTCGTTTAAAATCTATTTGGATTCTTTATTCGGATCCGTGAGACAATTGAAGTGGTGTTTCCTTGTTCTGGGATCCTTTATCTTTGTTTTAAATCCTTGGGTTTAGACATTACTTCGGTGCTTCTTAATCCTTTCAAAATGGTAGCAACATACCCCTTTTGTGATTTCTTTCTATCAAAGAATCATACCGACGGTTGATTCGCGCGCGATACACTGTGGATCGAAAAAAGTTTTAGCCGTTCCAACAAATTTTTTTGAATTGAAAATTTGCTCGAATCGGATCCTTTCAATTTCTATATCGAAGATATACTTACGAAGTTGTTCCAATTTATTGATTGGCATTAACCCTAGATCGTTGCCCCTGAGAAATTAATCAATACTTTCTACTCGAGCTCCATCATGAACTATTTACATTACAACCCAATAAAAAAAGAAGGGTTCTAGTAGAATAGAACAAACGACGTCGAGCCAAGAGCACCTTCATTCCTATATAAAATGGTGGATGTAAGAATAAGAATCCACACCGGATCGTGTCCTTCAAGTCGCACGTTGCTTTCTACCACATCGTTTTAAACGAAGTTTTACCATAACATTCCTCTAATTTGGAACCAGTATGGAATTGATTCAATTATGGAATCATGAATAGTCATTGGTTCAGTCGGTACAGAGACATAGTAATTTATATTTTTTCTTATCTACATAGATAATAAATATTTTTCTGAAAAAATCTTAGCAAGACCCCGTCTTTTTTATATGAAGGAAACATTTTTCTATAACTCTCTATCTAAAAAAATATATAATAGAAATATGAAGAAATATAAATATAGAAATAACATAACTAACAGAAATAACACGAATAAATAAATTCTATTTGACTCTGCCTCTTCAAGTGACTCAATAAGATAGACTGACCCATTTCCAACTTCCCAAAGATTCAACCCATAAGGAATCATTACAAATCTGGATAATTGAAAAAGTTTCCTACTTATACATCCTTATACATCATTATTTGAGTCAAGTTTTACAGTAAAGACTATATTTGATTATCATAAGAAAGATAAATCTATGTTTCTTTTCGAGTCGAATTGTCAATGATTTAAAGCAAATAAGATAAATAGATCGAACAATAAAAATAAATATCATTGTTAAATATTTAAATTTTAATATTTTAGGGATGCAAATTATTTTTCACAAAAATGGAAAGACTATTGTCACTGAAATAGGATAACAATACATACCTATAGGCTAAGCACTTCCTGGTTTTATATGTATTTTCATATTTTATTTAACCTGAGGTTAAGTAATCTTTCTGCAACTGTGATCTATGTCCCATCTTATCTGGATCACAAAAGGATTCAGTTACATTTGCATGTCATTTGAACCAGATTTAGTTCAGTTTGTGAAAAACTGAGATATGATTACGAAAAGAATCATTCAAAATCAGAAAAGAAAGAAGAATCATATTCTATCCAATATTAGGCCTTGAAACAGAATCTTGTTGAACAAAAAAGCTGTATTCGGATACAATGGATATGCTCTGGGACGGAAGGATTCGAACCTCCGAATAGCGGGATCAAAACCCGTTGCCTTACCACTTGGCTACGCCCCATTTATATTTTTATTGGACACTAATAAAGAATAATATTGGTATTAAGTGTTCGTCAATTCCAGTCCAACTATCTATAGAAAATCTTTATTCTTTATAGAATATATTATAGATTCGTGCTAGGATTTTGACATGTGTATATCTAGAATTCAACTGAATTTATTGATCATTACATATAATTCAATTAAGATATTGTATGAAAGTATGATTTCTTCTATTCTCCTTTGAGAATTGGAGGATTTTTGATTGGGTGGAAAAAGAAGGATTTTTTTGTCTACCTTACTTTCTTCATTTTTCCTTATATCAATAACTCAATCAAAATGCAATTATCTCGACGAACAAAATGTCTGTTATGCTTAATATCTTTAGTTTGATCTGTCTTAATTCTGCCCTTTATCCGAGTAGTCTTTTCTTCGCCAAATTGCCCGAAGCCTATGCTTTTTTGAATCCAATCGTAGATGTTATGCCAGTAATACCCCTGTTCTTTTTTCTTTTAGCCTTTGTTTGGCAAGCTGCTGTAAGTTTTCGATAAGATCTTTAATACTATCCTAGAAAATTCATGATTTATTGGAGAAAAATTATAACAATTGATAAGATCAAATAAGTCTGACAGTATGAACCTTCGATTCAAACATTGAAATTCTTGGATAGCTGCGAAAAATCCGGTTCGCCCCATTTCCCGATTCTAACCCTTTTTCCGGCGAAAGACCTTATTAGGTTAGGGTTCCTTACAATATCTAATTGTGGGTATGAAAGTGATTTGCGGTAATCAAAGACTCTTATTACAAATTTCAACTTCATTTGAATTTATGAACATTCTTTTCTATTTCTAGAATTCATTTCTTGGTGTCAAAATAGGATATGTGATATAAAAATGGAGGATCTATTATCTTTTCTCGTTTTCCTTTTTCAAAAAATGATCTTGGAGGTTGTGTAATGCTTACTCTCAAACTTTTCGTTTACACAGTAGTAATATTCTTTGTTTCTCTCTTCATCTTTGGATTCCTATCCAATGATCCAGGACGTAATCCTGGACGTGAAGAATAAAATAAAAATTTCGTTTTTCTTGCTTGATTTTACAATTTTATTAAGATTTTCTTTTATCTATTCCACACGTTTAACTAGTAAAAAAAGGGGGGTTGCGAAATTTGAAAGAAAAAAATGGAAAGTCATCAACGGAAACGGAAAGAGAGGGATTCGAACCCTCGGTACGAATAACTCGTACAACGGATTAGCAATCCGCCGCTTTCGTCCACTCAGCCATCTCTCCCAATTGAAAAAGATAATTACTATCTTACATTACACATCAAGTAAGGATTAAAGAAAGTATTTCTTTGACATTCTTTATCGTTATTATATAATTAGCAATTCCATTTAGATGCTCGAAAGATCCAAATAGAAAGATAAATAAGGAAGACCTTCTTGCTTTTATTTTGTTCGAAGTGCCTTTTGGGCCTGGCCCGGTCAATACCCAGCCGGGCCTTTTTTTGTTCCAACAAATTCCCTTTATTTATAGGCAATATAAATAAGATACCCAATTTGGTATCTGTGTAACAATTTACGCTCTGGGGTTTACATATACTTATAATTTTTGTTATAATGGAAATTGAGAAGGATTTTTGATTCAAAAGAATCAATACTGATTAAGTATGTATCAATTTGTATTTTCTTATGTCATTAGGCAAACCAAATTTTAGATTCAAACCCAAGAATCATTCAGGAATTCTCCGTCAACGAATAGTTAATGGTTCCCATTTGTCATAAATTTTGTCTTTTTTGGATGAAAATATACATTTGATTTTTCAATAGAAAAGTGAGGGGAAGTTTTTCGGCATTGTGCGTTTTGAGATACTATACAATCAATCGAAGGGGTGGATCAAATACAATCAAAAGGATAAAAATCAAAAGGGTAAAAAGGATTTATTTTCTAATTTTTCTAAATTTAGAAAAAGGATTAAAAAAAGGATGCAAGATGCAAGTACAATAAACTAAAGTTTAGTAATCCAACCCAAAAAAGGGAAAATTTTGTACTATTATGTATCGTTTTGGCGGCATGGCCGAGTGGTAAGGCGGGGGACTGCAAATCCTTTTTCCCCAGTTCAAATCCGGGTGCCGCCTCATCACGAATCGAATATAGACTCGCAAGAATCTCTGAGTGTTCAGGCATTGAATCACTATTAGAGTGAGATTGGATGGATAATTTACTTTTTTATAGAAAAGTATAGAAAAAGTATAGAAAAAGTGAAAAAAATCATTTTTTCCCCTCCTGAAGAGTATAATATACTATCTCCCAACTGCTTCAGAGAGACAATCGGGAAAGGGTACGGATTAGATCAAATAGGAAAGAAAAGTATGTAATAGATAGCAATTTCGCTATTTTTACTTATGAAGGCAAAAAAAAAGGAATGGCCCTCTTATTTTATTACTACATGTTCCATTAGTAACATTCCTTTGTGGTGTCATTGTGTATTTTACTTGTGTTTAGTCTTTGCCGATTAGAAATCATATCATATAGTAATTTTTTAGAAATGGATTTATTTGATTGGTTCATGAATAGTGTTTGGCCAGACTCCCTTTTTGACTCTGGACCATTGATTCTACTATTATTAGTGAGCAATAATGGAATAATTCTATCATAGAGATAAGGGACATAATTCACATGGATATAGTAAGTCTCGCTTGGGCTGCTTTAATGGTAGTCTTTACATTTTCCCTTTCACTCGTAGTATGGGGAAGAAGTGGACTTTAGAAGCACTCCTAATTTAGTTGAGGAATGAAACGGTATCAATTGTTTTATAGATCGTTCTGCAACGCATTTTTTTATTTGAATTGAAATAATTTTCAAATAAATATATCTTCATTTCGAAATTCCATTGGATTCTAGTGGAGAAATGTATTCTATAACAGTAAAACGATTATTATCGGAATAAATAGATGTATCAAAGAAATAGAATTGGGTCCTACGTCAATTCCATATATGGATTAATAACTACAGATATTGAAGATAAAAGCTAATATAGTACCAACTTTATTAGAAAGTCAAGTACAACTTTATACACTACAATAACACTAATAGAGAGTATGGTAAGAAATAAATTTATTTCTTACTTACCATACTCTCGGATCTCATAGAATACCGCCGATTATAGCCCGTTGATTTCATTTAAGACGTAAAAATAGAATCCTTTTCATTTGATTTCTTCAACTAAAGTAATTAATCATTTTGACTGACTGTTTTTACGTAAATTATAAGTAGAAAAGCAGTAGGAACTAAAATGAACAGTGCAGTAGCAATAAATGCAAGAATATTTACTTCCATAATCTCATCGTTTTTTTTATTTCACAATAACTCGGGATTTAATCCCATAGAGATGATAAATCTTTCACCTGTCAATTCAATGAATGCATTCCCTATCGATGATCTTGAATCGGATCAATATCATGAATAACAATATCTGAGCTATTAAATTAATTCGTCGTCGAGAATTGAATAGTATAACATACGAAGATCTTTTATCCATACCGAATCCAAGATCGGATTCCCGGCCCAATCCAAAATTCCTTTATTTATCCGTCTTTTCTATAACCTACCTTAGGTCTTCCTTGTAGAACCATCAAATGAAGTAGCATCTAACCACCCGTCCCTTTCCATTAACTACAAAACCCCAACAAACAATACAAAGCGAAGTGGAAAAAGAGAGGAATTAGGTTCTAAACGCCGTTTTTTTAATGATCCAATTTTCTTTGGAAGACAAAGAAGTATGATAAAGATGAGTCGCGGGAGCAAAGATGGAATATTCTATCAACTTCACTATTTTAGTTATTTTCATTTTAGTTTAGGGTTTGTTCTTTCTTCGACAGAATCCTGAAAAAAAGGGGGGAAAGACCTTCGGAATTAAATTATGCTCTCTGTCCCTTATTTCACAGAAAATGGAGAGGCGAATTGATGTACTTATTGGATCCGTCGGGACTGACGGGGCTCGAACCCGCAACGTCCGCCTTGACAGGGCGGTGCTCTTGCCTATTGAACTACAATCCCAGGGGAATCAGAAGGGATCTAGCAGAAAATTTCGATTCTTTTTTATTCTCTCGTATCAGGTATTTCTTAAGAACAAGAGGGTTCTACCATCTGATGGTAGATTGGCGAATTGTTGGGCCGAGCTGGATTTGAACCAGCGTAGACATATTGTCAACGAATTTACAGTCCGTCCCCATTAACCACTCGGGCATCGACCCAACGCCTAATTGATTTTAGACGATTGAAAATATCATTCCTATGGGCATGATTTACCCCCAGAGGGACTTGAACCCTCGTTATCTCCGTGAAAGAGAGAAGTCGTGAAACCGCTGGACCATAGGGGCCGAGGATCAGCATAAGGAAAACACAAAAAATCGGATAGGTGCAGAGAGGCGGCCCCTTTAGGAGATGAATAGGATCAAACCGAAAGACTCGTTAACTATTCTGGGGGTTAATGGTAATCAAACTTTACCATTAAACTATACAATCTTGAAACTTGAAAAAGAGAAAGACGAGAAAGACCAATAAAACAAAGGTCGAGAACTTTCTTTCTTCTTTCATTCTTCTTTCAGTATTCGCAGTGAGTAACCAAAAGATTATTTTGGTCTGCGCGATGCAATTATATTTCGCCCTAAGTCAGGCTGTCAATTGACCACGGAAAGGAGAGAAAGGAGAGCATTAAACAAAGCAAGAAGACGGCCGGACGAGGTATTTTTGCGGAAAGGAGAGAAAGGAGAGCATTAAACAAAGCAAGAAGACGGCCAGACGAGGTATTTTTGCACGTGTTTAACGTTTAATAAATACAAATTCAGATGGTTTTCTGGTATTCAATATTCAAGTAGATTAGAATATAAATACCGTTATACATTATAATATAAGAAACTGAATCAGTTTTGATATTCTAAAAAAAATCCTAAAACATAGTAAGCCTAAGTGGGAGAATTCTGTTTCTAGGACTGTTTTATCAATTCCGTTCCATTTGCATCTCTTAAAAATGCCAATTTAAGTTAAGTATAAATTTTTATTCCACCTATCTCATAGATTCCAGTCAAAGATTCATAGAATCGAAATTCCATCATTGTTAGATCTATAGGATTTGATTTGATGGATAATGAGCCAGCCAAAATGGTATTTATTTTTGTTTTTGTTTTTTGGAGAATTCGATATGGATGAGTATAAATCACTGCCAATTTCAAAAGAATCCGGGATAGACGCAATGTCCACAATACCTGGATTTAATCAGATACAATTTGAAGGATTTTGTAGGTTCATTGATCA